GTTCCTATAGTTGAGGCGTACAACGATGGCTTTTCAGGGCATAGACCTTGGGTAGATCCAAGTGGGAACTTATGGCCTATTTTGTTCTGTTTTTAGGGGTAAGCTTTGCTCTGGCAGCTTTGCTGGTAGCATCTAATCCTTCACCATACTATGGGGTTGTGGGGTTAGTGCTGGGATCTGTTGTGGGGTGTGGGTGGTTGGTGAGTTTGGGGGTTTCGTTTGTGTCGTTGGTGCTTTTTATGGTCTATTTGGGAGGGATGTTAGTGGTCTTTGTATATTGTGTTTCGTTAGCAGCGGATCCGTTCCCTCAGGTCTGGGGGGGTTGGCGTGCGGTGGGGTATGCGTTAGGGCTTGTTTTGGCTGTTGGGGTTGGACTTGCAGTTTGGGGGTGAGGTGGTGGGATTGGGATGGATACTGTTGATGGTGTGGGAATGTCCTCTGTTCGGCTGGACTTTGGAGGAGTAGCTTTGTTTTACTCTCGGGGGGTTGGGGTGTTTTTGGTTGCTGGGTGGGGATTGCTGTTGGCCCTGTTTGTTGTGTTGGAGTTAGTGCGAGGCTTGTCTCGTGGGGCTATTCGGGCAATTTAAGTTCAGAAAGTAGTTTANTGTAAAATGCCAGCTTTGGGAGTTGGTGATGGAGATTAGATTCTCTCTTTCTGAGGTGGTCTAGGGACTTTCTTTATTTNTCGGTTTGTGGGGCTAGGGTCTCTGTAGCCTGCTCGGGCTTGGGGGTGGTAGTAGGGTAGGGGTTGTGGCTGGCTTCCCGGCGGTGAGGGTGCCCCGCGGGTTGGCCTCTGGTTGGGGTAGGAAAAATGAGTAGACGTTGTGTGGCGAGAGGAAAAAAAAAGTGAGCAAATGCGTGAAAAATTTTACGCTGAAGTAGGGAAATAATGAGTGTGAATAGCTAAACAAAAAAATAGTGAGAGAAAATAATTGGGGAAGTAAAAAAGTGAACATGTGATCGATGAAAAGGGTGCCGTAAAATTGTTTGAAGTTCGAGGAGAGTGTTTGTTTTTAAGAGATCACTCGTAAGTTTTTATTCTTACTTTGTAAAGGTTTGAAGTTCGAGAAGAGTGACAAAGATAAAAAATATGTCTAGCAAGCATTAATCCAATAACCCCTTAGTAGGGAGATTGTGGAGGAGCCATCGGGTAAGACAAAGTGCATCAGTGTTAAAATGAGACCGGCTAACATATAAAACCATATCATTAATTAACGCCTGAGGACGAATAATAGACCGCAACGCATTGTGTGTCCATGTCAACCACCGACTTCATCTCTCCGAAAGGAAATGCCGAGTGAAGAGCCCCGAGAAAAAATACCAGAGGCGCTAGAATCACCAAGATGCCGCGATTACGAGGCAAGGAGTACATATATAGCGAACCAGATGAATCTGTGAAGATCACTAGGAGCTAAATCAACCGATACATGTGCCTGACCGAGGAACCAGAGGCGCAAAAGAGCAAGTAATGGAAGGGTGTAGGGGGAAAGAAAGAGCCTGAAGCTGGTCATAGGAAACCTTACTTACGTCGAGTTGGTGATTTCTCGTGAGATGCGAAGCTAATAAATAACCTGATACCTGAAACTTACCTTACGAGAGATTTCTCATCGATGGACTGCCGCCGTTAAGTTCCACTACCGAGGCACTCCCGTACCCAAGGAGCAAGTAAATTAAAGAGCCCCAGTCACTTGTCCTAGAGCATTCAGCTTACTTCCGTCAGCCATTACACCATTGATCCAACTGAAACAAAACCGAGCTAAACCAAGGATTATCCAGAGTAGAGATATATGGTATTAGAGCATGAAATCTACAGTCTATCGTGTACTAATGTAATGTAAGTAGGATAACTGTTTAATGCCCGACACACATAGTGTATAAAAAGTTAGCTCCACAGTACTGTGGGGGGGTAGGGGGGGCCCACTATTAATGAGGGTCTATATGTGATGTAGGGTACTACTTTGAGGGTTGGGAGGTCAAGCTTCCCCCCTCCCTCCCCAGTAACTCTAAGAAGGGTCTACCTTCATTCTTTGGCTTACAAGACCAATGTTTTCTGTAAACTACTAGAGCTTATTTAAGGATTTTGTTTTCTAGGGAGGAGGTAATGGGGAATAGAATGAGGATAATGGTAAAGTAGGTGATTGAGGCTAGCTGCCCGATGATGATGAAAGGGTGTTCTACGGGTTGGCTTCCTACTCAGGTTAGGACAAATAGGTTGGCTGCTAGTGCCCAGAATAGGAGTTGTGATATGGGGCGAAAGGCTATGGTGCGTTGTTTGGATTTATGAAGGAGGGGGGTTAGAAATAGGATAAGTACGGAGGCGGCTAGGGCTAGGACCCCTCCTAGTTTGTTGGGGATTGAGCGTAGGATGGCATATGCGAATAGGAAGTATCACTCTGGTTTGATATGTGGGGGGGTGACTAGGGGGTTTGCTGGGGTGAAGTTTTCTGGGTCTCCTAGTAGGTTAGGGGAAAATAGGGCAAGGGATATGAGTAGAAGTAGTATGATTATAAATCCTAGTAGATCTTTTATGGAGAAGTATGGGTGGAATGGGATCTTGTCGCAGTTTGATGGGAGGCCTAGGGGGTTGTTTGATCCCGACTCATGTAGAAAGGTTAGGTGGATGAGGACTAAGCTGGTGATTATAAATGGGAGGAGAAAGTGTAGGGTGAAGAATCGGGTTAGGGTTGGGTTGTCTACTGAGAATCCGCCTCAGGCTCACTCTACTAGGGTCTGTCCAATGTAGGGGATTGCGGAGAATAGGTTTGTAATGACTGTGGCACCTCAGAATGATATCTGGCCTCAGGGTAGGACATAGCCAACGAAGGCTGTTGCTATCAGGGTTAGTAGGAGGATAATTCCTGTGTTTCAGGTTTCCTTGTAGAGGTATGAACCATAGTAGTAGCCTCGGGCGATGTGGAGGTAGATGCAGATAAAGAAGAGGGAGGCTCCGTTTGCATGTAGGTTGCGGATTAGTCACCCATACTGTACGTTTCGGCATGTGTTGGCTACGGATGAGAAGGCTAGAGTGGTATCTGCGGTGTAGTGGGCGGCTAGGAGCAGTCCGGTTAGGATTTGAGTTGCCAGGCAGATTCCTAGGATGGATCCAAAGTTTCATCAGGCCGAGATATTGGGGGGTGTGGGCAGATCGATTAGGGAGCTGTTTACTACTTTTAGTAGGGGGTGGGATTTTCGTAGGTTGGGGGCCATTAGGGTTTTGGTTATAAGAGTAGTAGGGCGATTAGGATGGAGAGGGCGGAGGATCCTAGGTAGGCTTTGATAAGCCCCTTGTGTACGGTAGTTGAAGTTTTGGCTGCTATAGCTTGCAGGTTGGCAAGTCCCTCTGGCCCTATTTTTTTGTACCAGGATAGGTCGACTAGGTGGTTGGCGACTTTTTGCCCTGTGTTTATTAGGGCCGTGGAGCTTAGGCGGTGGGTTAGGGGGTTGAAGTATCCTAGTGCGAGGGAGAAGTTTAGGTAGCTGGTTTGTTTAGGTTGGACCATGGAGTGGGTGGTGGCTAATTCTAGGGCTAGGAGGATGCCCAGTGCTGTTACTGTGATGGCTGTGATTTTTGTTGGTAGGGGTATGGTTATTGGTGGGGTGTGTGTAGGGGTTATGTACGATGTGATTAGCAGGCCGGCCAGGATGCTTCCTAGGGCCAGGCGGGTGATTGGGTTTATAATTTGTGGGCTGTTTTCGTTAACTGGGGCTACTGTTGGTGTGCGGGTGAACTCTGTTTGTACTAGGAGGGTTATTCGCGTGCTGTATGTGGCGGTAAAGGTTGTGGCAAGGAGGGTTATAAGGAGTGCTCAGGCGTTTAGGTGGGAGGTGTTTAGGTTTTCAATAATGAGGTCCTTCGAGAAGAATCCTGCTAGAAAGGGGGTTCCTATTAATGATAGGTTCCCGATTGTTAGGCAGGTGGTGGTAGTTGGGAGTGAGTTTTGCAGGCCTCCTATCTTTCGAATGTCTTGCTCTCCGTTTAGGCTGTGAATGATTGACCCGGAGCATAGGAATAACATGGCTTTAAAGAAGGCGTGGGTTGAGATATGGAGAAAGGCTAGCTGTGGGAGGTTGAGCCCGATGGTGACTATTATTAGCCCTAGTTGGCTGGATGTAGAGAAGGCAATGATTTTTTTGATGTCATTTTGTGTGAGGGCGCAGGTGGCAGCGAATAGTGTGGAGATGGCGCCTAAGCATAGGCATAGAGTTAAGGCAGTCTTGTTGGTAGTGAGGAGGGGGTGGGTGCGGATTAGTAGGAAGATTCCGGCTACTACTATGGTGCTCGAGTGGAGCAGGGCGGAGACTGGGGTAGGGCCCTCTATGGCGGCTGGTAGCCAGGGGTGAAGGCCAAATTGGGCGGATTTTCCTGTGGCGGCTAGAATGAGGCCTAGTAGGGGGAGTGTCGGGGTTTTTGCAGGTGAAAATATCTGTTGAAGCTCTCAGGAGTTTAGGGTGGAGGCGAGCCAGGCTATGCTTAGGATGAGCCCGATATCTCCGATTCGGTTGTAGAGTACGGCCTGTAGGGCTGCTGTGTTAGCCTCTGCCCGTCCGTGCCATCAGCTGATTAGTAAGAAGGATATGATGCCTACTCCCTCTCAGCCGATAAAGAGCAGGAAGATATTGTTGGCTAAGGTTAGTGTTAGTATTGCAATTAGGAATGCTGTTAAGTAGGAAAAGAATTTTGTGATGTGTGGGTCTGATTCTATGTATGATGCTGCGAACTGTAGGATAGATCATGTTACGAATAGTGCAATGGGGAGGAATAGTATGGAGTACTGGTCTAATTTGAGGCTGAGTGGGATTTTAAAGTTTATGGTGAATTTTCATTCTCAGTGGGAGGTGATGCTGTCTAAGCCCGATTGGATAAAGATTGCTGTGGGTATTAGGCTGGTTAGGAAGGCAGTTTTGATAGCGAGGGTGATGGTTTTAGGGGAGTTCTTAAAGTTTTTTAGGAGGATGGGGAGGAGTATGGGGGTTAGGATGGCTGCTAGTGTGGCTAGTGTTAGTGTGTTAAGGAGTAGGGCGGTCTCCATTACTTTTACTTGGATTTGCACCAAGGTGAGTGGCTCCTAAGGCCAGTGGATTGCTCTTATCCTTTAAAAGTAAGGGGGCTGAGGTTTTAGACTCAGATGCAAGAGTTAGCAGTTCTTGTTGGTTGAACCTCCCCTCGGCAGGTAAGAAGGGTTTAACTTCTATTTTTAGGGTCACAGTCTAATGTTTGGTTTAAACTATACTTGCATGAAAGGGGTCCGGAGATTAGTTGTGGTTTGAGGATTAGGAGGAGTATGGGAAGAAGATGTAGGGTTATTAGTAGGTGCTCTCGTGTGGTAGAGTTTTGGAGTGTTGTGATATGGGAGGGTAGGACTCCTCGTTGGGTTGTAATTAGCATGGATAGTGTGTATGAGGCAGTTAGTAAGGTAGCAGCTCCGGTGAGGAAGATTGTGGGAGAGGATCAGTTAAATAGTGCGACTATGATGCTTAGCTCTGCTATTAGGTTGGTAGTTGGGGGTAGGGCTATGTTTGTTAGGTTGGCAAGTAGCCATCAGGTGGCTATTAGGGGGAGCAGGGGCTGTAGCCCTTGAGTTAGGAGGAGGATACGGCTGTGCGTGCGCTCATAGTTTGTGTTANCTAGGCAGAATAGTATTGAGGAGGTAAGTCCGTGGGAAATTATTAGGATTATAGCCCCTGAGAAGGATCAGTGTGTTTGGATTATGCATGCGGCGATAACTAGGCCTATGTGGCTTACGGAGGAGTAGGCGATGAGTGATTTTAGGTCAATTTGGCGTAGGCAGATTGAGCTGGTTATTAGTGCTCCTCAGAGGGCGAGGGTGATAAATGGGTAGTGGAGGGGGTTGTTTTGGGGTATGCTTGTTAAGTGGGTGATACGTATGATGCCGTATCCTCCTAGCTTTAGGAGGAGGGCAGCGAGTAACATTGATCCGGCAATTGGGGCCTCCACATGGGCTTTTGGTAGTCAGAGGTGCAGGCCATATAGGGGGGCTTTTACTATGAAAGCTATGAGTAGTGCGATGTTTAGGAGGAGGTGGGATCAGGGGTAAGCTGATGTGGAGGATGGGAGGTGAGGGGTGAGCTTTAAGGTAGGAAGGTGGAGGGTGCCTGTTTGTGAGTGTAAGTATAGGAGGGCAACTAGCAGGGGAAGAGAACTGATGAGGGTGTAGAGGAGGAAGTAGATGCCAGCGTTTAGGCGCTCTGGTTGGCTTCCCCACCGCGTGATAAGGATTAGTGTTGGGATTAGGGTTGCTTCGAAGGAGATGTAGAATATTATAAGTTCTGTGGCTGAGAAGGCCATGATAAGTAGGGGTTGTACTGTAACTAGTGTTGCTGTAAAGATTCGCTTTCGTGCTGAGGGTTCCTGCTGCAGGTGGTTTTGGCTTGCTAGGATTATAAGTGGTAGGAGTCAGCAGGTGAGGGTTAGTAGTGGGGAGGATGTTTGATCGGTGCCAGCCCATTGGGAGAGATTTTTGTATGGGTGGTATGTAGGTGTTAGTCATTGCAGGCTTAGGGCAGCGATTAGCAGGCTATAGGCTGTGGTGTTAAGCCATAGGAATTTTAGGGGTGAGAGGAGGGTTATTGGGAGAAGTATGATTGTTGGTAGTATGATTTTTAGCATTGTAGTAGGTTGAGGTTTTGTAGGTTGTCCGAGCCGTGGGTTCGTGTGGAGGCTACTAGTATTGCTAGCCCTGTGCCCGCCTCGCAGGCAGAGAAGGTTAGCATGAGGATTGGTGCTAGGGCGAGGGAGGGTGTTTGGTTTTCGATTGGCCAGGTGGATAGGGCAATATATATTGATAGTATTATGCTTTCTAGGCAGAGTAGGGCGGAGACTAGGTGGGCTCGGTGGAAGGCTAGCCCCAGGCTGCTTAGGGTAAAGGCTGAGTAGAGGCTTAGGCGGAGAAGGGGCATGAAGAGGGTCATAGGGGGAGGCCTATGGTTTGCTGAGTCGAAATCAGCTGTCTTGCTTAGACTAACTCTCTTATTCTGCCCACTCTAGGCCTCCCTGTGATCATTCGTAGGCTAGGCCTAGGGTCAGTAGAAGAAGGATGGTGGAGGTTCAGGTTAGGGTTGTGGCTGGGTGTTCTAGTTGGGTAGCTCAGGGCAGTGGTAGTAGGAGGGCGATTTCTAGGTCGAATAGAAGGAATAGGATGGCTACTGAGGAAGAATCGGATGGAGAAGGGAAGTCGGGCTGAGCCTAGTGGGTCGAATCCGCATTCGTAGGGTGATAGTTTTTCTGAGTCGGGATTGATCTGGGTGAGTCAGAAGTTTAGTGAGGTTAGGGCTACGCTAAGGGCGAGTGTGGAGGCTAGTGTGAATGTAATTATGTTCATTGCTCTTCTCTGGGTTAATGCCAGACTTAAAAGATTGGAAGTCTATTGTAATGGGTATACTAGAAGAGCAAGACCCTCATCAGTAGATGGATAGATAGAGGAATAGTCAGATGATGTCTACGAAGTGTCAGTATCAGGCTGCTGCTTCGAATCCGAAGTGATGGTTGGGTGTGAAGTGGAATTTGATTAGTCGTAGGAGGCAGACCGATAGGAAGGAGGACCCAATGATGACATGAAGTCCGTGGAATCCTGTGGCCACGAAGAAGGTTGAGCCGTATACTCCATCGGCAATAGAGAATGGTGCCTCGTAGTATTCTGTTGCCTGTAGGGCAGTGAAGTACAGGCCTAGTAGGATGGTGAGGGCTAATGCTTGGATTGATTGTTTTTGGCTTCCCTCTAGGATGCTGTGGTGTGCTCAGGTTACGGTAACTCCAGAGGCTAGTAGGATAGCTGTGTTTAGGAGGGGGACTTCCAGAGGGTTTAGGGGTATAATTCCGGTGGGGGGTCATTGGCTCCCTAGCTCGGGGGTTGGTGCTAGGCTAGAGTGGAAGAAGGCTCAGAAGAAACCAAGGAAGAAGAATACTTCGGAGGTAATAAATAGGATTATTCCGTATCGGAGGCTTTTTTGGACGGTTGGTGTGTGGTGGCCTTGGAATGTGCTCTCTCGTACAATGTCTCGTCATCATTGAAGTATGACTAGGACGATGGATAGTAATCCGAGGGTTAGTAGTTGTGTGGTGTTGTAGTGGAATCACATGGCTAGGCCTGATGTGGTTAGTAGGGCGGCAATTGCTCCGAAGATGGGTCATGGGCTGGGGTCTACTATGTGATAGGAGTGTGCTTGGTGTGCCATTAGATGTTCTCTTGTAGGTATAGGCTTAGTAGAAGTACGAAGACGTAGGCTTGGATTATGGCCACTGCAACTTCTAGGATTGTCAGTAGGAGGAGGACTGTGGCGGTGAGGGTGGATACTGCGGGTATGATGGGGAGGAGTGTGATGGTGGCTGTGGAGATGAGTTGGATTAGTAGGTGCCCTGCAGTGAGGTTTGCTGTGAGGCGGACTCCTAGGGCTAGGGGACGAATAAAGAGGCTAATGGTTTCAATAATGACTAGGGCTGGAATTAGTGGGGTAGGTGTGCCTTCGGGTAGGAGGTGGCCTAGGGAGGGTGTGGGTTGGTTTCGTAGGCCTGTAAGTAGGGTGGCGAGTCATAGTGGGAGGGCTAAGGCTATGTTTATTGATAGCTGAGTGGTTGGGGTGAATGCGTAGGGTAGTAGACCAAGGAGGTTGGTTGCGAGTAGGAGCACTGCTAGTGATGTGAGGATAAGGGCTCATTTATGGCCTGGCTTGTTTAGTGGGATTATGAGTTGTTTGGTGATTATGTTGATGAGCCATAGGTGTAGGGTAGTTAGGCGGTTCGTCATTCATCGGTTGTTGGGTGCGGGGAGGAGTAGGGCAGGTAGTAGTATTGCGGGGAGGATTAGGGGGATTCCTAGGAGGTGTGGGCTTGAGAATTGGTTAAAAAAGGTTAGGGCCATGGTCAAGTTCAGGGGTTGCTTTTAGTGGTTGTGGGTGCTTTGTTGGTAGGGGGGTTCGTGGATACGAATGCTAGTACTTTGGGTTGGATAATTAGGGAGAATGTTAGTCAGGATATGATTATGATGGAGAATCATGGGTTTGGGTTTAGCTGAGGCATGTCATTAAGGAGGGGGGGGTTACCTCTTTGTCTAGCTTAAAAGGCTAGTGCTGGTACATAGCTTCTTAATGGTTAAGAGGTTAGTAGGGATGATCAGGCTTCGAAGTAGGTTAGGGGGGTAGATTCTACTACGATTGGCATAAAGCTGTGATTGGCCCCGCAGATCTCTGAGCATTGGCCATAAAAGATTCCTGGGCGGGTGGTGATGAATGATGTTTGGTTTAGTCGGCCTGGGATGGCGTCGGTCTTTACTCCTAGTGTGGGCACAGCTCATGAGTGAAGTACGTCGTCGGCAGTGACAATAACACGGATGGGGGATTCTATTGGGATGATAACGCGGTGGTCAACCTCTAGTAGGCGGAAGTGTCCTAGTGGGAGTTCGGCTGTAGGGGTTATGTATGAGTCAAATGAGAGGTCTTTGAAGTCGGTGTACTCGTAGGATCAGTATCATTGATGTCCGATGGCTTTTAGGGTTAGGTCTGGTTCGTCGATTTCGTCTATTATGTACAGGATTTGTAAGGATGGTAGGGCGAGCAGAATAAGGACGATAGCTGGGAGGATGGTTCAGACTAGTTCAACTTCTTGGGCGTCGACGGTGTTTGAGGATAGCTTTTCTATAAGTATAAGGGCTAATAGGTAGAGGACCAAGCTGCAAATTATTAGGGCAACTATTAGGGCATGGTCGTGGAATTCTACTAGTTCTTCTATGATGGGGGATGAGGCGTCTTGGAATCCTAGTTGTGAGTGGTTAGCCATGTGGAGGTGTACAGGATTTTCACCTGTGGCTTGGCTTTGACAGGGCCATGTAATTGGTTTACTAACATCTCATATGAGAAAGAAGCATAAGTGGTTTGTATGCGGTTGGCTTGAAACCAGCATGTGGGGGTTCGACTCCTTCCTTTCTTGTACTTGGACGAAGGCGGGTTCTTCGAAGGTGTGGTGTGGGGGTGGACAGCCGTGGATTCATTCGATGTTGGTGTGAGTTAGCTCTGGCTGTGAGACTTTTCGTTTGGAGGCGAAGGCTTCTCAGATAATGAACGTTAGTATGATTACGGCGGTCATTGAGATGAGTGAGCCAATAGATGATAGTGTGTTTCATGATGTGTAGGCGTCTGGATAGTCAGAGTATCGTCGTGGTATGCCAGCTAGTCCCAGGAAGTGTTGGGGGAAGAAGGTTAGATTTACGCCTGTAAATATAACCCCAAAGTGGGCCTTAGCTCATGGTTGGTTTAGGGTGTATCCTGTGAATAGGGGGAATCAGTGGGTGATCCCTGCTAAGATGGCAAATACAGCCCCTATTGATAGTACGTAGTGGAAGTGTGCTACTACATAGTATGTGTCGTGTAGGGCAATGTCTAGTGAGGAGTTTGCTAGGATAATCCCCGTGAGGCCTCCGATGGTGAAAAGGAAGATAAACCCTAGGGCCCATAGTATTGGAGGATCTCACTTGATAGTTCCTCCGTGTAGCGTAGCTAGTCAGCTAAAGACTTTGATTCCGGTTGGGATAGCAATGATTATGGTGGCGGATGTGAAGTATGCTCGGGTGTCTACATCTATCCCTACTGTGAATATGTGGTGTGCTCATACGATAAACCCTAGGAATCCGATTGATAGTATGGCTCATACTATACCCATGTATCCGAAGGGTTCCTTTTTGCCTGCGTGATAGGCTACTACGTGTGAGATAATTCCAAATCCTGGGAGGATAAGGATGTAAACTTCTGGGTGCCCAAAGAATCAGAAGAGGTGTTGGTATAGGATGGGATCTCCTCCTCCGGCGGGGTCGAAGAATGTTGTGTTTAGGTTACGGTCCGTAAGGAGTATGGTAATGCCGGCGGCTAGGACGGGTAGGGATAGCAGGAGGAGTACGGCTGTAATTAGGACGGATCAGACGAATAGGGGGGTTTGGTACTGTGATAGGGCGGGGGGTTTTATGTTGATGGCGGTGGTGATGAAGTTGATTGCTCCTAGGATGGAGGATACACCTGCTAGGTGGAGGGAGAAGATGGCCAGGTCTACTGAGGCTCCGGCATGGGCTAGGTTTCCGGCTAGAGGGGGGTAGACGGTTCATCCTGTGCCTGCTCCCGCCTCTACTGTGGAGGAGGCTAGTAGGAGGAGGAAGGATGGGGGGAGTAGTCAGAAGCTTATGTTGTTTATGCGGGGGAATGCTATGTCGGGGGCACCGATTATGAGGGGGACTAGTCAGTTTCCAAATCCTCCAATTATGATCGGCATTACTATAAAAAAGATTATTACGAAAGCATGGGCAGTGACAATTACATTGTAGATTTGGTCGTCTCCCAGCAGGGTTCCTGGTTGGCCCAGCTCTGCACGGATAAGTAGGCTCAGGGCTGTGCCAATTATGCCAGCCCATGCGCCAAAGATTAGGTAAAGGGTGCCGATGTCTTTGTGGTTGGTTGAGAATAGTCATCGATTTAGGGTCACAGGTAATGTGGTAAGATGGCCGAGTGTTTAGGCGTTAGGCTGTAGTCCTCTTTACAGGGGTTTAATTCCCCTTCTTATCGATTCCGTAGTGAAGTTCATGTTGAGTTGCAAGCTCATCGATATGTGTTTGAGGCACATCGGGATCTTTTAGGCAGAGGCCTGTTGGTCTTAGGCACCTAGCTGTTAACTAGGGGGTCGTGGGGTCGGAACCCACCTGCCTAGAGAAGGTCCTAGCTTAATTAAGGCGTCTGGGTTGCATTCAGGAGATGTAGGTTAGTGTCCTACGGGCCTTAGCAGAAACTAAGAGGGTTTAACTCTTGTTTAAGGCTTTGAAGGCCTTTGGTTTAGAAATTATCCTAAGTTTCTTAAGTGACGGTGGGGATTATAGGGGAGAGAGGTAGAAGTAGGGTAGATAGAGAGGTGAGTATGGGAATTAGAGTGTTGGTTGGGTTTTTGGTGGATCACTGTTTTATTTTGTTTGAGGAGTTCGGAGGGAGAGTGATTGTTGAGCAGTATGCTAGGCGTAGGTAGAAGAAGAGCCCGAGTAATGAGAGTAGGGAGATAATTGTAGCTATTACGATTATCTCTTGCTTTGTGAGTTCTTGAATGATGAGCCACTTGGGTAGAAAGCCTGTTAGTGGAGGGAGGCCTGCGAGCGATAGGAGTGCTAGTATAAGGGTTGTGGTTAGTATGGGGGTTTTGGTTCATGAGGTTATTAGTGTGGTTAGTTTTAAGGTCTTGGCTGTGTCTAGGGTGAGGAAGATGGAGGTAGTTATTAGGCTGTAGATGTAGAAGGTTAGTAGGGTTAGTTTGGGGTTGTAGATAATAATAGTGGTTATTCAACCTAGGTGTGAGATGGATGAGAAGGCTATGATTTTTCGGATTTGTGTTTGGTTGAGTCCTATTCAGCCGCCTAGGCCGATGGATATGGTTGCTATGGTGGTGAGTAGTGTGGGGTTTAGTGAGTGTGATGTGAGGAGTAGGATAGTGGTTGGTGGAAGTTTTATTAGCGTTGAGAGGAGCAGGGCGGTGGTGAGGGAGGATCCTTGTAATACCTCTGGAAATCAGAAGTGGAATGGGGTTAGGCCTAGTTTAATGGCAATGGCGGTGGTTAGTAGTAGGCATGATGGTGGGTGGGTGAGCTGGGTAATGTCTCATTGTCCGGTGGCTCATGCGTTGGTTATGCTTGAGAACAGGACTAGTGTTGAGGCGGCTGCTTGTACTAGGAAGTATTTGGTTGTAGCTTCGATAGCCCGTGGGTGGTGGGACTTTGAGATTAGGGGGATGATAGCAAGGGTGTTGATTTCTAGTCCGGTTCAGGCTATGGCTCAGTGGTTGCTTGTGATTGTGATTGTGGTCCCTAGTAGGAGGCTTGTAGTGGAGATGAGTTTTGCAAGAGGGCTCATTAGTAGGGGAAGGAGTTGAACCATCATTTTCGGGGTATGGGCCCGATAGCTTTGTTAGCTGACCTTACTAGGAAGTAATATAAAGGAAGTATGGAGGATTTTGATTCCTTTTGTGTAGGTTCGATTCCTGCTTTTCTAAGCTGTTAGGAAATGAGAGGGTTGGTGTACCTCTATGTTCACTTTATCACAGTGACCCTTGGTATTCGGGCACATTTCCTTAGGAAAGGAGGTAGGCCCGCGTAGGAGATTGGTATGCTGGTGTGTCAGAGGTGTAGGGATAGTGTTAGTGGGAGGAAGCTTTTTCAGAGCAGGTGTATTAGCTGGTCATATCGGAATCGTGGGTAGGAGGCTCGAATTCATAGGAAGCCTGATGAGAGGAGTAGGGCTTTTGTGGCCAAGATGATGGGGAATAGTTCTTGGGGTGGGTTGAGTGTGCTGGGGTTTAGGAATAGGAGGGTGGTTAGCGTGTTTATTAGCATGATGTTTGCGTACTCGGCTAGAAAGAAGAGAGCGAAGGGCCCTGCGGAGTATTCCACGTTGAAGCCTGAGACTAGTTCGGATTCTCCTTCTGTAAGGTCAAATGGGGAGCGGTTTGTTTCGGCTAGGGTTGAGATGTACCATATTATTGCTAAGGGCCAGGATGAGAATACAAGGTATAGGGGTTCTTGTGTGGTGGCTAGGGTGGTCATAGTGTAGTTTCCGCTTAGTATGACTATAGATAGGAGGATGATAGCTAGGGTTACTTCGTAGGAGATAGTTTGTGATACTGCCCGTAGTGCACCGATTAGGGCGTATTTTGAGTTGGATGCTCAGCCGGATCATAGAATTGAGTAGACGGCTAGGCTGGATATTGCTAGGAGGAAGAGGAGGCCTAGGTTTAGGTCTACAAGGGGTGAGGGTAGGGGCAGGGGGGTTCAGATTGTTAGTGCAAGGAGGAGGGCTAGTATTGGGGTTGTGATGAATAGAAGGGGTGAGGATGTGGAGGGGCGGATGGGTTCTTTGATGAATAGTTTGACTCCGTCAGCGATGGGTTGTAGTAGTCCGAAGGGGCCTACGATGTTTGGCCCTTTTCGGGATTGTATGTAGCTTAGAATTTTTCGCTCGGTTAGTGTAAGGAATGCCACAGCGATTAGAATAGGGATTATGTAGGTTAGTGCTATGATAGGGTAGGTTGGAGGAGTATTTGGTCAGGCCATGTGGGCGAGCTAGAGAGAGGATTTGAACCTCTGGGGTAAAGGGTTTAAGTCTTTTGCATTTGCCGGGCTCTGCTACACTAGCGACTCTTGTCTGGGGTGGTGGGTGGGGTCCTTAGGCGGTTGAGTTGGAGGCACCGCTTGGAGAGAGGGCGTGCTTGGGGTATTGGCCCTGCCCCTCCGGTCCTTTCGTACTGGGGGGGACGGATCATAGATAGAAACCGACCTGGATTGCTCCGGTCTGAACTCAGATCACGTAGGACTTTTAATCGTTGAACAAACGAACCCTTAGTAGCGGCTGCACCACTAGGATGTCCTGATCCAACATCGAGGTCGTAAACCTCCCTGTCGATAGGGGCTCTTGGGGGAGATTGCGCTGTTATCCCTGGGGTAGCTTGGTTCATTGGTCAATTTTATTGGGTCTGGGTGCTGTTGGCACGTTGAGGGGTTGCTCTTAGTTAAGGGGTTTGGCCTTATTTTTGGAGGGTTTGCTTTTCTCCAAGGTCGCCCCAACCTAAAAATGTTAGCCAGCTGTTTTGGGCAGTGGGCCTGGTGGGTTTGGGGTGGGATTTGTTAGTGGCTATTGATTTTGAAGTTCCACAGGGTCTTCTTGTCTTATGTGGTTATCCCTGCTTTTGTACAGGGGGATCAGTTTCACTGATTACCTGCAGGAGACAGTTAGGGCCTCGTTTAGCCATTCATACAAGTCTCTATTTATGGGACAATTGATTGCGCTACCTTTGCACGGTTAGGATACCGCGGCCGTTAAACGTGGGGTCACTGGGCAGGCGTCACCTTCAATACTTGTTTGGCTGAAGGCTATGTTTTTGGTAAACAGTCGGGCCTTGGGTTTGCCGAGTTCCTTTTGCAGGTTTTAATCGTCCTAGATGTGCGCTCCTGGGTCGGGTCAACAGGGTGCGTTCAATGTTCGGTCAGGGTGAGTTTGGTATTGTGGTTGTGCTGTTAATGGTAGATTAGGTTGGCGCTTAAGGAGGCGTAGTGCCTTGGTTACTCGTTCTAGCATTAATTCATCTATTGTCATAGGTTGGCCTGCTAGGGGTGTAGGGAGTCACATTGCTTTTGGATTTTTGTTTAATGAGCTTTGACGCACTCTTTGTGGGTGGCTGCTTTAAGGCCCACTGGTTTGGAGGGGGGTGGGGTTATCCTCTAGTGAAGGTTGTATCCTTTTTTAAAGGGGCTGTACCCCCTTAAAATAGCTCTTAGCCTGCTACGTAGATGTTTGGTGGGTTGTCGGGGGGGCGTGACTAAGGGGGAACTTAGATTCGTTTTGCAGGCAACCAGCTATCACCCAGCTCGGTAGGCTTTTCACCGCTACTAACAAGTCATCCCACTCTTTTGCAACAGAGACGGGTTGGCTCAGGGGTAGCTGCTTGTAAGTAGCTCGCTTGGGTTTCGGGGGGGCAGACTGAAGTTCGCTGTGTCTGGTTATTCTTGCTAGATCATGATGCAAAAGGTACAAGGGCTTATCTTTGCTGTGTAGTGCTTGGTTTGTCATTGTTATTTCATCTTTCCCTTGCGGTACTCTTTCTATAGCGTCCTGGGTACTTTTCTATCTCCTATACTAGGCTTGGGGGTAATGTTTTAGTTTAGTGTGGCAGTGGGTTCTTGATTATGGTTGGTGGAGCTAGGGTAGGCATCAAGGCGATCTGGTGGGTGGTAGATATCTTTCAGGTGTAAGCTGAATGCTTTGTGTGTAGCTACGCCTTGAGTGTGCTAATTGCACCTTCCGGTACACTTACCTTGTTACAACTTACCTCATCTTTAGCTGTTTATTGTGTTAGTTACTGTGTTGGGGGCATATGAGGAGGGTGACGGGCGGTGTGTACGTGCCCTAGGGCCGGCTTAAAGAAGGCTCTCTTATCCTACTTTACTGCTAAATCCTCCTTTGGGGGCAGGTTTCAGGCTCCCTTCCGTCGGGGTTGTTCTATCTTAGAAAATGTAGCCCATTTCTTCCACTTCGTGGGCTATACCTTGACCTGTCTTGTTAGTGGCTGGTGTGGGGCTGTTGGGCTCACTGTTGTTCTCTCATGGAGGTGGGCTGGGGACGGCGGTATGTAGGCTGATTTCGGCAAGAAGTGGTCGGGTGGATCGTGGATTATCGATTACAGAACAGGCTCCTCTAGGTGGGTTTAGGGCACCGCCAAGTCCTTAGAGTTTTAAGCGTTTATGCTCGTAGTTCTCGGGCGGATGTGCATGTGCGGTGGACATCTGGATTTAGGGCCAAGCATAGTGGGGTATCTAATCCCAGTTTGTGCCTTGGCTTTCGTGGGGTGTGATAGGTCATGGACGTTAAGATCGTCTTCAGGTTGGGTTTAGAGGGTGTCTTAGGCTTATGACAGCTTGGACTACGGTTTGATCTTAATTGGCTGTGATAGTTTTGGCCCACTCTTTACGCCGGGTACGGTTAATTTGGGTCTCTTGTGTGACCGCGGTGGCTGGCACAAGATTTACCAACCCTGGGTTGCCTTAACTAAGTCAGGCTTGCACCTATTGCTTAATGTTAGTTACTGCTGAGTACCCGTGGGGGTGTGGCTGAGCATGGCGTTTTGGGCTGTTGGGACGTGCCTGATGCCTGCTCCTTTTACCTTGGTAAGGGGTTGGGGGCGTTTGCACTGGGGCGCGGATACTTGCATGTATACGTTAAGCAAGAATTAATGGTAAGGTTAGGACTAAGTCTTTTTGTCCTCGGGAGCGGTATCCGTCTTGGCGTCTTCAGTGCCATGCTTTTGTTTTAAGCTACAAGGACAGGGGTTTATTTTGTTTAAGCAAAAAAAAAAGTGAGCAAATGCGTGAAAAATTTTACGCTGAAGTAGGGAAATAATGAGTGTGAATAGCTAAACAAAAAAATAGTGAGAGAAAATAATTGGGGAAGTAAAAAAGTGAACATGTGATCGATGAAAAGGGTGCCGTAAAATTGTTTGAAGTTCGAGGAGAGTGTTTGTTTTTAAGAGATCACTCGTAAGTTTTTATTCTTACTTTGTAAAGGTTTGAAGTTCGAGAAGAGTGACAAAGATAAAAAATATGTCTAGCAAGCATTAATCCAATAACCCCTTAGTAGGGAGATTGTGGAGGAGCCATCGGGTAAGACAAAGTGCATCAGTGTTAAAATGAGACCGGCTAACATATAAAACCATATCATTAATTAACGCCTGAGGACGAATAATAGACCGCAACGCATTGTGTGTCCATGTCAACCACCGACTTCATCTCTCCGAAAGGAAATGCCGAGTGAAGAGCCCCGAGAAAAAATACCAGAGGCGCTAGAATCACCAAGATGCCGCGATTACGAGGCAAGGAGTACATATATAGCGAACCAGATGAATCTGTGAAGATCACTAGGAGCTAAATCAACCGATACATGTGCCTGACCGAGGAACCAGAGGCGCAAAAGAGCAAGTAATGGAAGGGTGTAGGGGGAAAGAAAGAGCCTGAAGCTGGTCATAGGAAACCTTACTTACGTCGAGTTGGTGATTTCTCGTGAGATGCGAAGCTAATAAATAACCTGATACCTGAAACTTACCTTACGAGAGATTTCTCATCGATGGACTGCCGCCGTTAAGTTCCACTACCGAGGCACTCCCGTACCCAAGGAGCAAGTAAATTAAAGAGCCCCAGTCACCTGTCCTAGAGCATTCAATCTGCTTCCAACCACCATAACATTATCAACCCTATAGAAGCAAGACCGGACTAATATAATAAAACTATCCGATAGTATAGCCTTATGGGATAAAACATGAAATGATAATCTAGGATCAGTTAATGGAATGTAGGTAGGATAATTGTATAATGCCCGATACACATAGTGTATAAAAAGCTAGCTCCACAGTACTGTGGGGGGGTAGGGGGGGCTACCATTGAATGGG